AATTCTTTTTTTGGAGTCCGGCACACGAGGTCTGAATATTAAATATGAATCATAGTTATAATAGTTTGTAATCTATTTCATATATTCCGCGCGTTCCGGATACTAGAATGAATATCCGACGAGGTAAAACCATCTGTATCAAGATGCCAGAACCGATTTCTGTAGTATCCATAGGATCAATTATAACAAGTCACACACTCATATTCCGGAAATACAGAAACAAAGAAATTCCACGGTCGAACTACCAAAAAATAGAATGGGCTAAAAACGACCTAAATGCTTCACTTTGTTTTGTATTGAAAAGCTATTTAGTAGTTCTTGTGAATCTAATTCATTGAAATTCCGTCCAGTAAAATGGAAGAATTATAAATCTCCAAAATAATAGATAGGAATATCGCAAATAGAGCCATTGCGATACCCATCAAAGGAGTAGTTCCCCAACCGGGAGCTACTTTACCATATTCCGAATTCAATGGTTTCAATAAATCCCCTATAATAGTTCGTCTTGGACCAGATCTAGAACTATCCTCAACGGTTTGTGTAGCCATAAATCCTATTTTGTATTCATTGAGAGCCGTTGACTTTGTATACCATTATATTGTAAATAAATGATCTTTTCATAGATCCGTTGTGGTCTTTAAATTATATTAAAATTATATAATAATGGAAACAGCAACCTTAGTTGCCATCTCTATATCTGGTTTACTTGTAAGTTTTACGGGGTACGCCTTATATACTGCTTTTGGGCAACCCTCTCAACAACTACGAGATCCATTCGAGGAACACGGAGACTAGTTGAAGTAATGAGCCTCCCAATATTGGGAGGCTCATTACTTCAATTGAGATAATAAAAAATCATTTCATCTTTTTAGTTGGAACTTTAGGCGGTTCCCGAAAAAAGATAGCGAAAAAGATTATTCCTAAAGTTGAGACTAAGAGGAATGTATAAACCAATGCTTCCATAGATTCGATTGTGGTTTACAATTATAGCTTCCATACCTGTTTATTTTAGATCGTCTCCCAGATAACTAAAGAGCAAGAGTCAAAGAAAAGGCAGCAATTCAAATCAAGATTTATCCGGTACCCTATTTATGTTAAACTCTGTTAAATCACAAAAAGAAAGGTGAAAAGTAAGAAATCAATCTTGTATCAGACTGCTTGTCTTTTTGTAGTTGGATCCCCAAGTTTTTGGAATGCTCCAAATTCTACTTGAGCATCCAAATCTGGGTCAATACCGGCAAAAACATCTCTGAACAAGGTTCTAGCACCATGCCAAATGTGTCCGAAGAAGAAGAGTAGAGCAAACGAAGCATGTCCAAAAGTAAACCAACCCCTTGGACTGCTACGAAAAACACCATCGGATTTCAAAGTAGCGCGATCTAATTCAAAAATTTCTCCCAATTGAGCACGTCTAGCATATTTTTTCACAGTAGCAGGATCACTATAACTGACTCCATTCAGTTCGCCGCCATAGAACTCCACAGTTACACCTACTTGTTCGACACTATACTTCGATTCTGCCCTTCGAAAAGGAACATCGGCTCTAACAATTCCATCCCCGTCTACCAAAACAACCGGAAATGTTTCAAAAAAAGTAGGCATACGACGTACAAAAAGTTCACGCCCTTCTTTATCTCTAAAGATAGGGTGTCCTAACCACCCAACAGCTATTCCATCCCCGTTGTCCATTGAGCCCGCTCTGAATAATCCCCCCTTTGCCGGATTATTGCCGATGTAATCATAAAAAGATAATTTTTCAGGAATTTTAGACCAAGCTTCTGATAAACTTTGATTTTCGGCTAGCCCAGCACCAACTCGTCGATATATTTCTTGCTGGAAGTATCCCTGATCCCATTGATAACGAGTGGGACCAAATAATTCAATCGGGGTAGTTGCTGAACCATACCACATAGTTCCAGCAACAACAAAAGCGGCAAAAAAAACAGCAGCGATACTACTGGAAAGGACGGTTTCAATATTTCCCATACGTAATCCTTTGTATAGACGTTGGGGCGGACGGACACTAAGATGGAATAGACCTGCTAATATGCCCAATGTCCCTGCTGCAATATGATGAGAGGCTATTCCTCCCGGAACAAAAGGATCAAAACCTTCCACACCCCACGCTGGATTTACAGATTGTACCCTTCCGGTTAGTCCATAAGGATCGGACACCCATATTCCAGGACCATACAACCCCGTTACATGAAATGCGCCAAACCCAAAACAAGCCAGTCCTGAAAGAAATAAATGAATTCCAAAAATCTTAGGTAAATCCAAAGAAGGTTTTCCCGTGCGTTCATCACAAAAAATTTCTAGATCCCAATACACCCAATGCCAAATAGCTGCCAAAAAGCACAAGCCAGAAAACACAATATGTGCACCGGCCACACCTTCGTAACTCCAAATACCCGGATTCGTTATAGTCCCTCCTGTGATACTCCAACCGCCCCATGAATTGGTTATTCCTAAACGAGTCATGAAAGGTATAACAAACATACCTTGTCTCCACATTGGATCAAGAACAGGGTCAGAGGGATCAAAAACCGCTAATTCATATAGAGCCATCGAACCGGCCCAACCAGCAACTAGAGCTGTATGCATTATATGGACAGAAAGCAAACGACCCGGATCATTCAATACGACAGTATGAACACGATACCAAGGCAAACCCATGGAAATACCCCTTTATCAACGAAAAATAGACACTATGTAACTTTATTGCATTGGAAAAAAACTATGTTATGGACCTCCCCTTTTCAGTAGATTATCTCGAGGAAAGGATTAAGATTTGTTCTATTATTTTAGTAATAATGGAAGAGTTCTGTTTGTAGGAACAAAAAGAAGCAGATCTATTCTATACCCGATAAGTACCAATACGCAATGGTAGGGGGGGCGGGATCCCGCTTTCATTTTCTATGAGTGAAAGCATCCATATTTGTTCATATCATTCAAAAGACCCATTCTTAAAAATTTTCTTCTTTCGTCATAGTCATATTCATTCTGTCTTCTTTTTTTTTTTTTTATGTTATGAACTTATTACATTTTTGGATAAACTATGATAAAGGCTAATCTTATTAAGACAATAAACCCATTTATACGCTTCCACATCAAAGTAAGATATAGTACTTAATTCTTTTTTTCTTTCTTTTAATGCCTATTGGTGTTCCAAAAGTACCTTTTCGAAGTCCTGGAGAGGAAGATGCATCTTGGGTTGACGTATAGTGCGACTTGTCAGATATATTGGGTCACATGGGATTCCCCCATTCTCTCCCCCGATCGAGATATCCTCTATTTCGCCCAAGAAAGATTGATTGAATTATCATATCAAAAATTTGGAGCGTGAAGTGCAATTATATTTATTTTGTTTTTTGGAGGGGGTATCCAAATTAAGATTATCAATTAGAATAATTTATGGTTTAGAATAATTTATAGTTGGCTCAATTGGACCAATAAAATGAAGTATCCAGGCTCCGTTTAGAAAAAACCCAATTAGTAATATATCTATGATTACTATGTTTATCATATTCTATTTAGAAACAGGAGCGATCTCAAACTGTTTAATCAATCGAGTAATATAATATAACGAATACATTGAATATTTGGCAGAAGACATGAAATAAATTAAAAAAAAAAAGCCATAGCAAAAACACGTGGTATTGGGGCATTTGCCCTATATGTGCAAATAAAAATCGGGCCGATCTTTACTCGGAGTAGAGCATAAACCTAAAAAAATTGAAGAAGCCCATTCCGGAACAAGAAAATGACATCGTGATTTGGATTCGATCTCGATGAAACAATAAATCAATGAGAAGTTCGTTTGATAAGTTTAGTAGATTACTTTTATATATTTTTTTTATTTATAGGTAAAGTAAACAGACCAAAACTAATCTTTCTTGAAAAATACAAGAAAAAGCCCTTTGTTAGAAGTTGTTAGAAGTTAGAAGGAGCCCACTATGAAAAAAGAATGAGGGCTGTAATCTACACATTGATTCTTTTTTTTCGCGATTTTTGGTAAACCGTATGCATCAAAAGGTGCGCGTACGGTTCCTAAGGATACAATTTTATCCTAATCAACCGACTTTATCGAGAAAGATTACTTTTTTTAGGCCAAGAGGTTGATAGTGAGATCTCGAATCAACTTATTGGTCTTATGGTATATCTTAGTATAGAGGATGATATCAAAGATCTGTATTTGTTTATAAACTCTCCCGGAGGGTGGGTAATACCCGGAGTAGCTATTTATGATACTATGCAATTTGTACGACCAGATGTACAGACAATATGCATGGGATTAGCCGCTTCAATGGGATCTTTTATTCTAGTCGGAGGAGAAATTACCAAACGTCTAGCATTCCCTCATGCTCGGCGCCAATGAGTTTTGTATTTGAGAGAAAAAAGAAGACTATGCCTTCGCCATATGAAATATGACTATTAAGTAATAATAGCATGGCATTTTGAATTCGATATGAAAATTTTTTTTTTAATTTTTTTTTCAAAAACTATTAGATTATATATCGAAGGAGTAGTATGAGATAAGGGGCATTTCCGATTTTATCTGATCTATCGGAAATCTATTGCAGCGTCACAAACTTTTTTGTTTTCACGCCGGAAGGCTAATTATGTTATGAAAGAATACAAAAAAAAAGAAACTTTGGGATTGCTGAATAAAAGACTAAATAAATATATAAATAGAAAGCAACGGAGCCATCATAGTATTTTTTAACTACTCCAAAATAAAAGGAAGGATGGTTATTGGATTATTTACCGATCAGGGTCTGGTCTGATAGACCCTATATTTTCTGTTTCTTCGATGGGAGGTAAAAGCGAATTCCATTGTAGAGCCGTATGCAATGCGAAAAAGATGCCTGTACGGTTGTTCAATTCTATCTTGTTTTTCGTATTATTATTCTTTATTTTATTTCTTCTCTTTGATTTATCTTCGAGATAGAAGAACCATTTATTATGTTATATAATCAGGGTAATGATCCATCAACCTGCTAGTTCTTTTTATGAGGCACAAACGGGAGAATTTATCCTGGAAGCGGAAGAACTGCTGAAGTTACGCGAAACCATCACAAGGGTTTATGTACAAAGAACGGGCAAACCCTTATGGGTTGTATCCGAAGACATGGAAAGAGATGTTTTTATGTCAGCAACAGAAGCCCAAGCTCATGGAATTGTTGATGTTGTAGCGGTAGAATAAAAAATAGAAGGGATTTCGCGCAAATACGCAATATTAAATTTTATCTTCTTATATTTAATATATCTATTAATATAGAAGTAATGCCTAATCATCCGGTTAGGATCGATCTAAACCAACTCATTATGTATACGAGTCAACATGCCAACTATTAAACAACTTATTAGAAAGACAAGACAGCCAATCAGAAATGTCACGAAATCCCCCGCCCTTGGGGGATGCCCTCAGCGACGAGGAACATGTACTAGGGTGTATGTGTGACTCGTTCAGAGCATGGACTGGGACAAAAGAAAAGAACCAATTTTTCCAGTATCAGTGGTCAGTACCAATAAATAGGATAAAATGGAAGAACTCCATTCACTATCTAAAAAGGATCTATCATATCCTTCTATTTATTGTGTATCAAATTTTATGGTTTTTATTGGTGTAAATCCAATCGTCTCAATTTTCAATTTAAGATGAGAAAGAATTTCCCATTGGGAGCAAATGGTTATCCATTAAGCAGGGTAAATACTATTTAAATTAAAAGGCAGAAAGATTATGCCCTTACTCTTGCAACAACGGACTAACAGGGTCAGCTACACAGCTAATCTTCATAATTAAATATCGTTACTGTATAGGTGGATCTCGTTGTGAAAGACTGATTACTGGATAATTCATGGGTAGAGCCAAAGAGTGTGAACTGTACAAGTTAACAATAGCCTTGATTAAATGAAAGATAAGGGCTCCGGTGTATAGAGGGGACCTCGCCGTTTAAAAAGTAACCATAGAAACGATGGAACCCACGATTTTTTTATCCATTTAGATTTACTACTTTTTTTGTTTTTATTTAATATGCTTTTTTAATATCTAGTATCGCTATCAATACAATTTCTTATTTCGCGGTGAAATGCCTAGAAAAAAAGAAAAAATCGTGGTCGGGAAGGTTATAGTAGCAAAAGCCATTGGAGTTTTTATTTTATACATTGGAAGAATCCGTTTTGTTAGTAATAAACTAGGAAAGGGAAAGGAATAACTGAAAGAAAGGAAATCAATTAGTTATTCATCGAAGTTTCATTTATTCAATGACCAGAATTAAACGAGGATATATAGCTCGGAGACGTAGAACAAAAATTCGTTTATTTGCATCAAGCTTTCGAGGGGCTCATTCAAGACTTACTAGAACTATTACTCAACAGAAAATAAGAGCTTTGTTTTCGGCTTATCGGGATAGAGGTAGGCAAAAGAGAGATTTTCGTCGTTTGTGGATCACTCGGATAAATGCAGTAATTCGCGGTAAAAGCGTATACTATAATTATAATAGATTAATACACAATCTATACAAGAGGCAGTTGCTTCTTAATCGTAAAATACTTGCGCAAATAGCTATATTAAATAGAAATTGTCTTTATATGATTTCCAATGAGATTATAAAATAAGTATATTGGAAGGAATTCATCGGAATGTTTTAAATTTAAAATGGAGTTCACTGGAGAATTAACTCCGGGAAGGTAGAATAGAAATTAGTATGATAAAATATATAAAATAGAATAATAAAGTCGTCAAAATGAACAAACAACACGTTCAATAAAAAAGAAAAAAAGATTGATTCTTTTTTTTCTTATGATACGACAATAAAATCTGGATTCGCAAATTTTTCGAACAAAATATCAATCCGCCTTTGAATTCGTATTGGAATTTTGCTTCAAATGAAGAGTAAGCCTATTTCTTTTTGATTCTAAGACCAGTAGTTCTAGTGGTCGACTCACCTCTTTCAAATTGTTTCTCATTATTAAGAAAAGGTAACAAAGATAAAATACGAGCTTGCTTTATAGCAATAGTAATTAATCGTTGTTGTTTTAAGTTTAATCTATTCACCCGTCTAGATAATATCTTTCCTTGTTCACTAATAAATCGACTAATTAAACTCATGTTTCTATAATCAATTCGATCCCCCGAGCCAATCGGGGGCAAACGCCTACGAAAAGATCGCTTGGATTTAAAATAGAGTCGCTTGGATTTATCCATGATTTGTTTATTCCTTATCCCGAAAATCCTATTTCAATGAGGGATTTTGTTTTGTTTATCTTTAAATATATAATATATATATAATATATGTCATTTTTAATCTTCCTTGGAAGGGTGACATACAAGCGATCGGATCGGTTCGATTTATTTCTTTATCTCCCCATGAATTGTATGTTTGTAACAAAAGGGACAGAATTTTCTCAATTCCAATCGACTAGGCGTATTATGTCGATTCTTTTGAGTAATATATCTGGAAATACCAATACTCATTGATTCCTTATTAGCACCATTTCGATTAGCACTATTTCGAGTACAATTGGTACATTCCAAAATAACGGTTACTCGAACGTCTTTACCCTTGGCCATGAACCTCCTTTGGATTTTTGATCCACCCAACTGTTCTATTTTTTCCGATCCAAACAGAAGAAAGGAACGAAAAAAAAATAGAAGTTGCTAACTCGAAATCAAATTCTGAAAGATTTCGTTGAAATCAAGATAGTAATAAAATAGTAAGAATAAGTAATACAATGATTTCTAACTACATTTATAATCCCAGTATAGTATTTAAATAGTATTTAATTTTTCATTTAAGTATTTTGTATGATATTGTTGACCTAGCCATCAATTTCCATTTACGTTCTCATTCTCTTATTAATTATAATTAATAAGAGAATTAAAATTAGAGTCCCGGCCCGAGTTCCGAGTTTTACTGAGGTTGAATCCACTTTTATTCTTTCTCTTTTCGAACTTATTCTAATTTTAAAAATTCTAAAATTAAAAGAAGGGAAGGGGAGGGATTAGTTACAGATATTTGATTATATCTCTAATTTTCTTTACCCCTTCCCATGTCAATAACTAGAATTAAAAAAAGGAGAATATCAACGCATCCGGGAATAAACGATTGATCTCTATCAATAGACCTGCTAAAGACCCGAACCATAGAGTACTTACTACCGGTGCCACGGACAGATATGTTTTTAGATCTCGCATTTAAAATCCTCCTTCTTTATTGTATTTATTGTAATTTGTAATACATATGTATATGTAGTTAATGATCACTTGTATTTGTATGCGGAATCCCTAATTCAAATTCAAATGTACAATGATCTAATTCAAATTGAAATGTACAATGATTCAGTAGCTATTCCTTTTATTAAAAAAAAATACGCCCTTTTATGTCCCAGCATTCCCGAAAAAATTATATTCATTTTTTTTAGCGGGTTTAATTATACGTTACGTATGTATATAAGTCTTTTATTATAATAAAATATATGTTATATGATATGAGATGAGATAAAAAAGAAGAAATGACAAGATAATTTTTGTATATGAATGGATAAAATAAAGATGTGGAAAACAATACAGGTATTCTCTACAATGACACTGTCGACCAATGGAAAGGGATGTAGCGCAGCTTGGTAGCGCGTTTGTTTTGGGTACAAAATGTCACGGGTTCAAATCCTGTCATCCCTACCTATTACTTATATTATGAGCCGTAACGAGGGATTAATTGAAATCGATTTTAATTGGGTATAATCAATCTTTAATTTTACAATATTCATATATTTTACAATATTCTATATATTACAATATTCTATATAATAGTAGATGCATGCAAAAATATATTAGGGTTACAAAATATTTATAAAGCGCTCTTAGTTCAGTTCGGTAGAACGTGGGTCTCCAAAACCCGATGTCGTAGGTTCAAATCCTACAGAGCGTGATTCCATTCTTGTTATTCTTAGGTCAAAATTAAAATTACAATGAAATAATTGAACAGCAATCTAAATTTCCCCCCCCCCTATGGATTAAAATTAAAACAAGTAGGAGGTCAATCAAAAAAAGAGATATTAATTAATCAAAGGTCCAACTGATCGCCACGTCTGTATTGTAAATATGCAGTTACAAATAATCCAGCCAAAGTAATAGGAATTAGACCTAAGACAATTCCAAATAGCAAAACTTCAATCATTTCATTTGTTTGAAAGGGGAAAGGGAGAGGTAATATCTATTCTTAACTATTTATTCGTATTGCACATGAATCTGAATGACTAAGAATTGGAAATTGACACGGTAAGAAACTATAGAATATATGGAATACCACAGAAATCTTTCTAGAAAGATTTCTTTTTTTTATGATTTTTTTATGAATTGTTCATTCAATAAATTTCAAATAAGTCGTATCTTGTTTAAACTGATAAATAGAACCGAAGTTATAGTTAAAACCGCTAGTAGAAAACCGAAATAACTAGTTATGGTAGGCATAAAGAGTCTAAATGAAATATGTTCTTTTTTATACATATGTTTATAAAGCACTTCCCTAAATTTCAATTTTGGTTTTGAAAGATACAAACAAGGATAAGCAAAAATACCAATTGAAAGAATAAGTTTAATTGAAAGTTTTTGATTCAGCAATTATTATCATAATAGACAGTAATAACAAAAATAGAGTGACATAGGTAATAAATCACCTCATCATCTGTGATATCTAATCATCCCGCGATTCCGAATCAACGGATTAGATTCATTGTGCAACTCTTAAAAACTAATATTACTATTAATATTACTATAATATTAGTATAGTTAATATAATATTAGTTTTTTTATAATTATAAATAAGAAAAAAAATAATAAAAAACTGTGTTGGGTAACTTCATTCTATTATTGTATCGAATATCTCGTGTATTTTCGAACCAAGAATGACCTTATAGTATAATGCCTTTTACTTTATTACTTTCCTTTTTTTTTACTTTAATTTGAACTCATTAGATTCAGCAGTAGGTTCATTCA